ACCACACCAGTAACCCAAGTCAATTCGCGAGGTTTTTTAAAGCCACCAGTGAGATACACACGAAATACGTGAAGAATCATCATTAGTACCATCATACTTGCCGACCATCGATGAACTGATCGGATTAACCAACCAAAGTTAGTTTCAGTCATTATATATTGAACAGAAGCAAAAGCCTCCGTAACGGTCGGACGATAATAAAAAGTCATAGCAAACCCTGTAGCTACTTGTACTAAAAAACAAGTAAGCGTAATTCCTCCTAGACAATAAAATATGTTGACATGAGGAGGAACATATTTACTAGTTATATCATCCGCAATTGCCTGAATCTCAAGACGTTCTTCGAACCAATCATAGATTTTATTGAGATAGGTAAACTGAGGTACTGGTACTCCCCCTCTGAGAACCGTATATGAGAATTTCATCTCGTACGGCTCAAACATAAAGACCCAAATACAAGTTCTATCGGATATGTGTTCGAAACTTCCTAATTGTATGATGCACTCTTTTATGAAGAGAGGAAAGAATAAAAATCCGAAAGCTCTTTATTGTGGTTATAATGCCAAAATATCAAGTCAGCTCATTCATCCATATGTTGATGGGGCCTCTTGAATCTTCTATTTACCTATTTTCTTTATTGTTTTGTTATTTTTTTTTGTGTGTAATGAGACTTTACTACTGTTTTCTTTATTATTGATAGGAATTCTCTTGTTAAGACCCTATGAATCAATTAAAACCTCAGATTCATACTAGAACCAGGATGAGTCAATAAAACCTTGTCAAACTAAGTCCAAAAATTCCTTGAGTAAGAACTGTTGGATCATCACTTATTCAATGAATAGACATAATGACTAAAAATCTAAAGAAACCTTTAGACTTTGATCAAAATAAGCATAAATGGGAATTTGAAAGAATAAAAATATTTCAATTTATAACTTCTAAGTCTAACTCTTTGAAAAAAAAAAAATGGAAAGTCCGGCCACGAGGTCTGAATATTAAGTATGAATCATAGTTCTAATACTATGTAAGTAATCTATTTTACATATTCCGTGCTTCAGATAATAGCATACAATGAGAATATCCCACGAAGTAAAACCATCTCTAGCAAGATGACAGACCTATTCTCTGTACTATCCATAGGATCAATTATAATACACCAAGTCGCACACTCATATTCCGGAAATACAGAAACAAAGAAATTTCACGGTCGAACTACCAAAATAAAATGGGATAAAAATCAGAGACCTAAATGCTTCACTTTGTATTGAAAAGCTAGGTAATAGTTCTTGTGAATCTAATTCATTGAAATTCCGTCCAGTAAAATAGAAGAATTATAAATCTCCAAAATAATAGATAGGAATATCGCAAATAGAGCCATTGCGATACCCATCAAAGGAGTAGTTCCCCACCCAGGAGCTACTTTACCATATTCTGAATTCAAGGGTTTCAATAAATTCCCTACACTAGTTCGTCTTGAACCAGATCTAGAACTACCCTCAACGGTTTGTGTAGCCATAAATCCTATTTTATATTCATTGAGATCTGTTGACTTTGTATACCATTCCGTTGTAAATAAATGATCTTAGCATAGATCCATTGTGGTCTTCAAACTATATAATAATGGAAACAGCAACGCTCGTTGCCATCTTTATATCTGGTTTACTTGTAAGTTTTACTGGGTATGCCTTATATACTGCTTTTGGGCAACCCTCTCAACAACTAAGAGATCCATTCGAGGAACACGGAGACTAGTTGAAGTAATGAGCCTCCCAATATTCAATATTGGGAGGCTCATTACTTTCAATTGAGATAATGAAAAATCATTTCATCTTTTTAGTTGGAACTTTAGGCGGTTCTCGAAAAAAGATAGCGAAAAAAATTATTCCCAGAGTTGATACTAAGAGGAATGTATAAACCAATGCTTCCATAGATTTGATCGTGGTTTACAATTATAGCTTCCATACCTGTTCATTTGAGATCGTCTCCCGGATAAAGAAAAGAAAGAACAAGGCAAGAGTCAAAGAAAAGACAGCGATTGAAATCAAGATTTATCCGGTAGCCTATATTAAATCACAAAACTAAAGACAAAAAATAACAAAACAATATTGTATCAGACTACTTGTCTTCTTGTAGTTGGATCTCCAAGTTTTTGGAATGCTCCAAATTCCACTTGAGCATCCAAATCCGGGTCAATACCAGCAAAAACATCCCTGAACAGGGTTCTAGCACCATGCCAAATGTGTCCAAAGAAGAAGAGCAGAGCAAACGAAGCATGTCCAAAAGTAAACCAACCCCTCGGACTGCTACGAAAAACACCATCGGATTTCAAAGTCGCACGATCTAATTCAAAAATTTCACCCAATTGAGCACGTCTAGCATATTTTTTCACAGTAGCTGGATCACTATAACTGACTCCATTGAGTTCACCGCCATAGAACTCAACAGTTACACCTACTTGTTCGACACTATATTTCGATTCTGCCCTTCTAAAAGGGACATCGGCTCTAACAATTCCGTCTCCGTCTACCAAAACAACCGGAAATGTTTCAAAAAAAGTAGGCATACGACGTACATAAAGTTCACGCCCTTCTTTATCTCTAAAGATCGGGTGTCCTAACCAACCAACAGCTATTCCATCCCCGTTGTCCATTGAGCCCGCTCTAAATAATCCCCCTTTTGCCGGATTATTGCCAATGTAATCATAAAAGGCTAATTTTTCAGGAATTTTAGACCAAGCTTCAGATAAACTTTTATTTTCGGCTAGCCCAGCACTAACTCTTCGATATATTTCTTGTTGGAAATATCCTTGATCCCATTGATAACGGGTGGGACCAAATAATTCAATGGGGGTAGTTGCCGAGCCATACCACATAGTTCCAGCAACTACAAAAGCTGCAAAAAAGACCGCAGCGATACTACTGGAAAGGACGGTTTCAATATTTCCCATACGTAATCCTTTGTATAGACGTTGGGGCGGACGGACACTAAGATGGAATAGACCCGCCAATATGCCCAAGGTTCCTGCTGCAATATGATGAGAGGCTATTCCTCCCGGAACAAAAGGATCAAAACCTTCCACACCCCATGCTGGATTTACAGCTTGTACCCTTCCCGTTAGTCCATAAGGATCGGATACCCATATTCCAGGACCATACAATCCTGTTACATGAAATGCGCCAAAACCAAAGCACGCCACTCCTGAGAGAAATAAATGAATTCCAAAGATCTTGGGCAAATCCAAAGAGGGTTTGCCTGTACGTTCATCACAAAATATTTCTAGATCCCAATACACCCAATGCCAGATAGCTGCCAAAAAGCACAAGCCAGAAAACACAATATGTGCACCAGCCACACCTTCGTAACTCCAAATACCCGGATTCGTTATAGTCCCCCCGGTAATACTCCAACCCCCCCATGAATTGGTTATTCCTAAACGAGTCATGAAGGGTATAACGAACATACCCTGTCTCCACATTGGATCAAGAACAGGGTCAGAGGGATCAAAAACAGCTAATTCATATAGAGCCATCGAACCGGCCCAACCAGCAACCAGAGCTGTATGCATTATATGGACAGAAATCAAACGACCGGGATCGTTCAATACGACCGTATGAACACGATACCAAGGCAAACCCATGGAAATACCCCTTTATCAATCAAAAATATACGCTATGTAACTTTATTGCATTGTAAAATAGACTATGGTTCTTACTTTTTTAGTGGATTATCTCGGGGAAAGGATTACTATTTGTTCTATTCTTTTAGTAAGAAAGTCTTTCAATAATAATGGAACAATTTTGTTCGTAGGAACAAAAAGAAGCAGATTTATTCTACACCCGATAAGTACCAATACGCAATGGTAGGTCGTTGATAGCATTTTATATGAGTAACTGCATCTATATTTGTTCATCATCCAAAGGATCCACTTGTAAGAATTTTATTTTATTGATTCTGTCTTCCTTTTTTATGAACTTATTCAATCTATGGATAAAATATGATAAAAGATAAGATATTATTAAGACAATAAACCTATTTTTACGCTTTCACATCAAAGTGAGATATAGTACTTAATCTTTCTTTCATTTAATGCCTATTGGTGTTCCAAAAGTACCTTTTCGAAGTCCTGGAGACGAAGATGCATCGTGGGTTGACGTATAGTGCGACTTGTCAGATATATTGGGTCATATGGTATTTCCCCGTTCTCTTTCCCGATTGAGATATCCTCTCTTTCGCCCAACAAAGATTGATTGAATCATACAAAATTTGGAGCGTGAAATGCAATGAAGTACAATTAAATCTATTTTTAGGGGGGTATACAGATTAATATTAGCAATTAGAATAATTTATGGTTGGCTTAGTTCAAATAATAAAATGAAGTATCCAGGCTCCGTTTAGAAAAAAAAACCAATAGATATCTATGATTTCTACTTAATATCATTAATATCATATCATTAATATCATATTCTATTTATAATTTATTTATATAATATTCGATTTATAATCTCTTTTATAATCTCTAATATAATATAAATAGAAGTGATCTAAAACTGTTAATAAATCGAGTAATATGATGAATGCATTGAATATTTAATATTTGGCGGGAGATATGAAATTAATTGAAAAATAAAGAAGTCGTAGCAAAAAGACGTAGTATTGGATCATTTGTCTTATATATGCAAATAAAAATCGGTCCGATCTTTACTCGGAGTAGAGCATAAACCTAAAAGAATTCAAGAAGACCATTCAGGAACAAGAAAATTACATCGTGATTTGGATTGGATTCCGATTAAACAATACATCAATGAGAAGTTACTCCGATAAGTTTAGTGAATTTTTTTATTTCCATTTATATATAGAAATTCTATTTCTATATAAATAGAAAAAGGCCAAAACTCATCTTTTTTTAAATGAAAGAAAAAGCCCCTTTGTTACAAGTTAGACAGAGCTTGCTATGACAAAAGAAAAAAAAAAAGAATCTACACATTGATTCTTGTTTTTTTCGCGATTTGTGTTGAACTGTATGCATCAAAAGATGCATGTACGGTTCCGAAGGGATACAATTTTATCCTAATCAACCGACTTTATCGAGAAAGATTACTTTTTTTAGGCCAAGAGGTTGATAGCGAGATCTCGAATCAACTTATTGGTCTTATGGTATTTCTCAGTATAGAGGATGATACTAAGGATCTCTATTTGTTTATAAACTCTCCCGGCGGATGGGTAATACCTGGATTAGGTATTTATGATACTATGCAATTTGTGCAACCAGACGTACAAACAATATGCATGGGATTAGCCGCTTCAATGGGATCTTTTATTCTGGTCGGAGGAGAAATTACCAAACGTCTAGCATTCCCTCACGCTTGGCGCCAATGAATTTTTTATTTGATTTGAGAGAAAAAAGAAAACTATGCCTTCGCGATATATGAATATTAAGTAATAATAGCATGGCACTTCGAATTCGATACGAGAATTTTTTTTTTTTTTCAAAATCGTTCCATTCCATTATGTATCGAAAGAGTAGTATGAGATAAAGGGTATTTCCTATTTTATCTGATATATCAGGAGACCCATTTCAGCGTCACAAACTTTTTTTGTTTTCACACCGAAAAACTAATATATATTATTTTTATTAAAGAATAAGAAAATAAAATTTCTTTTTTTACTTATTTTTATTTGAAAAAAAAAAGAAACTTTGGGATTGCTAAATAACAGACGAAATTAATATATAAAGCAACGGAACCATCATAGTATATCTTTAACTACTTCAAAAGGAAGGGCGGTTGTTGGATCATTTACCTATGTGAATATGATAGACCCTATATTATTTATATATATTCTATTTATTCAATGTAAGGTAAAAAAAAGGTATAGGTATAAAAGTGAATTCCATTGTAGAGCCGTATGCAATGTGCAAAAGATGCCTGTACGGTTGTTCAATTCTATCTTTTTTTTCTTATTATATTATTCTTTATCTTTTCGCCTTTCATCATGCGAGATAGAATAATTATTTATTATATCATCAGATCAGGGTAATGATCCATCAACCTGCTAGTTCTTTTTATGAGGCACAGACGGGAGAATTTATCCTGGAAGCGGAAGAACTACTGAAGCTGCGCGAAACCATCACAAGGGTTTATGTACAAAGAACGGGCAAATCCTTATGGGTTATTTCCGAAGACATGGAAAGAGATGTTTTTATGTCAGCAACAGAAGCCCAAGCTCACGGACTTGTTGATCTTGTAGCGGTTGAATAAAAAATAAGAAGGATTTCACGCAAATATACAATTTAAGATTTTATCTTCGTACCAGATTTAATACAATATTCTATGAATCCATTAATATAAAAATTATTCATAATTATTTGGTTAGGATCGATCTAAACCAGCCCATTATGTGTATGATTCAACATGCCAACTATTAAACAACTTATTAGAAACACAAGACAGCCAATCAAAAATGTCACGAAATCCCCCGCTCTTCGGGGATGTCCTCAGCGACGAGGAACATGTACTAGGGTGTATGTGCGACTCGTTCAGATCATGGACTAGGCCAAAAACAATTGATCCAGTATAAATGATCAGTACCAGTGAATAGGATAGAATGGAAGACCACCATTCACTATACGAAAAATGAAAATAGCTAAAAATCTAAAAAAGATCTATCATACCCTTCTATTGTGGTATCAAATTAATTTATGGTTGCCATTGGTACAAATCCAATCACTTCCACTTTTAATTTAAGATGAGAAAGAATTCCCCATTGGTAGCAAATGGTATTCATTAAGCAGGGAAATCCTATTTAAAGAGCAGAAAGATTATGCCCTGACTCTTGCAAGAACGGACTAACAGGGTCAGCTACTCAGCTAATCTTCATAATTAAATACCGTTACTGTATAGGTGAGTCTCGTTGTGAAAGACCTATTACTGGATAATTATGGGTAGAGCCAAAGAGTGTGAACTGTACAAGTTAACATTAATTAAATGAGGGAAGAGGCTCCGGTGTATAGAGAGGACCTCACCGTTTAAGACGTAACCATAGAAACGATGGAACCCACTATATACATACCTATTTCTATTTACTACTTTTTATTTACTTTAATTTACTATGTTTTTTTGATACCTAGTATCAATACAATTTCTTATTTCGAGGCGAGAAGCCTAGAAAAAAAAAAAAGAAAAAATCGTGGTCGGGAAGGTTATAGTAGCAAAAGCCATTGGAATTTTTATTTTATACATTGGAAGAATCCGTTTTGTTATTAATAGACTAGGAAAGGGAAAGGAAATAACTGAAAGAAAAGAAATCAATTAGTTATTCATCAAAGTTTCATTTATTCAATGACTAGAATTAAACGAGGATATATAGCTCGAAGACGTAGAACCAAAATTCGTTTATTTGCATCAAGCTTTCAAGGGGCTCGTTCAAGACTTACTCGAACTATTACTCAACAGAAAATAAGAGCTTTGGTTTCGGCTCATCAGGATAGAGGTAGGCAAAAGAGAGATTTTCGTCGTTTGTGGATCACTCGGATAAATGCAGTAATTCGAGCCAATAAAGTATACTACAGTTATAGTACATTAATACACCATCTGTACAAGAGGCAGTTGCTTCTTAATCGTAAAATACTTGCACAAATAGCTATATTAAATAGGAATTGTCTTTATATGATTTCCAATGAGATCTTAAAATAAGATAAGGAGATTGAAAGAAATGAAATGTTTTAAATGGAGTTCCTTGACAAATGAACTTGGGAAAGTAGAGTAGAAATTAGTATAATAAAATAGGATATGATAAAGTCATCACAACGAACAAACACGGTCAATAAAAAAAGATTTATTCTTCTTCCCCAATTCTTTTTTTTCTTACGACACAACAATAAAATTGGAATTTTCAGATTTTTTGAACAAACCGTCAATTTGCATTTGAATTCGGATTGGAATTTTATTTTGATTCAATTGAAGAAGAGCAAGCCTATTTATTTTTAATTCTAAGACCAGTAGTTCTAGGAGTCGACTCGCTTCTTTCAAACTGTTTCTCATTATTAAGAAAGGGTAACAAACATAAAATACGAGCTTGTTTTATAGCAATAGTAATTAATCGTTGTTGTTTTAAGGTCAATCTATTCACCCGTCTAGATAATATCTTTCCTTGTTCACTAATAAATCGACTAATTAAACTCATGTTTCTATAATCAATTCGATCCCCCGATTGTATCGGGGGCAAACGCCTACGAAAAGATCGCTTAGATTTAAGAAAGAGTCGCTTGGATTTATCCATGGTTTTTTTATTCCTTGTCCCGAAAATCCTAATGCTATTTTGATCGGATCAAAAATGATTTCGAATTAAAAAATAGGATTGCTTTGTTTTGTTTATATTTAAATAAATATATGATCTGTTATATATAATATGTCGTTTTTCGTCTTCCTTGGAATGGAAGGCGGACACGCGAGCGATCGGTTCGATCTATTTCTTTAGCTCCCCGTGAATCGTATGTTTGTAACAAGAGGGACAGAATTTTCTCAATTCCAATCGACTAGGCGTATTATGTCGATTTTTTTGAGTAATATATCGGGAAATGCCCCTTGATTCCTTATTAACGCGGTTTCGAAGACAACTGGTACATTCCAAAATAATCGTTACTCGGGCATCTTTACCCTTGGCCATGAACCCCCTTTGGATTTTTGATTGACTCAACTCTTCTATTTTTCTATTTTCCGATCCGAAACGAAGAAGAAGAAAGGAAGTAAAAAAAAAATAGAAGTTGCTAACTCGAAATCCAATTATGAAAGATTTCGTTGCAATCTATCAATATAGTAATAATAAGTAATATAATGATTTCTAACTATATATTTCTAATTTAGAATCGCTGTAAAGTATTTAATTTTTCTTTTTCATTGAATTATCTTGTATGATATTGTTGCCATGCCACAGCTATTCCATTTTCTTTCTCACTCTATTATTAATTAATTTAATTTTTCGCCTGGAAACCCGAGTTCTTAGTTTGACTAGGGTGAACCCGCTTTTATTCTTTTTCTTTTCTAATTTATTTTAATTATAAAAAAAAGAAGAGAAGGGGATGGATTAGTCACAGATATTTGATTGTATCTCTAATTTTCTTCATCCCTTCCCATCTCAATTACTATAATGAAAAAAAAGGGAATATCAACGCATCCGGAAATAAACGATTGATCTCTATCAATAAACCCGCTAAAGACCCAAACCATAGAGTACTTACTACCGGTGCCACGGAAAGGTATGTTTTTAGATTTCGCATTTAAAATCCTCCTTCTTTGTTATTTGTTATTGTAATTTTATTACAATTTGTAATACATAATGGTAATACATATATGACCAGATGTGTATATGTAGTTAATGACTGACACTTGGATTTATACGCAGAATTCCTAATGCAAATTGAAATGTACAACGATTCAGTAGATATTCCTTTTCGTAAAACAAAAAAAAATACGTCCCTTTTTGTCTGAGAATTCCCAAAAAATATTCATTTTTTTGGTTTCATATTTCTTTAGTACGTATATAATATAAGTCTATTATTATATGTTATAATGATATGAGACTAAAAAAAATTAAGAAATGACAAGATAATTTGGTATATCACTGAAAGAAATAAAGATGTGGAAAACAAGACAAGGATTCTCTACAATGACACTGTAGGCTAATTGAAAGGGATGTAGCGCAGCTCGGTAGCGCGTTTGTTTTGGGTACAAAATGTCACGGGTTCAAATCCTGTCATCCCTACCTATTACTTATCTTATGAACAGTAACGAGGGGTCAATTGAGATTGATTAACATTGGATATACATAATCAATCTTTAATTTTCTTATTTATGATAGTATATATATCCAAGATGAGTTAGGTCACAAAATATTTATTGTGATAATAAAGCGCTCTTAGTTCAGTTCGGTAGAACGTGGGTCTCCAAAACCCGATGTCGTAGGTTCAAATCCTACAGGGCGTGATTGGATTCTTGTTATTTGT